CCCTTTTTTACCATTAGCAAGAACTTGTTTCAGTTGCATATCATAAGGAATTTGAACAACTGCTTCAAATACAGTATCAGGAAGCACAGCTTGCGGAACTTCAATATCCACGGGCTTATTAGCTAAATGGCAATTAGCACATACAATTCGTCCAGTTGCTTCTCGTGGGTTTTCATAACCCTGCTGCGCAAAAATGGGATATGCATTTGAAATGGATGCTCGAGTTATTACATATATCATGATCGATACAGAAATGGATCGAGTCATCTGTTCCTTTACCCAAGAAAAAGTATTTCTATTTTGCATGTCCAATCATGGATCTCGGAATTTCTACAATAAATTAGATAGGGAACTAGTAAAGTTCCCTATGCACGAGTCTGTCATTGTACTGGAATAGTTGTACTGTAATATAGGACGAATACCTTGAACTGGTAGAAATAAAATATAAAGAATTAAGTAAGATTCAAAATGGTTTCTTTATAAAGGAAGAAAGATTCTGATTTATTTGATTGATATCAGGAGATCAAATGAGTTCTTCATTCATTCATTGAATGATAAATGACTACAAGCGAAGGAGATACACGATTTAAATAATGGAAAATCCAATATTTCACAATTGTATCTAGAATAACTGGAAAGGTGGAAACAAGACCAGATATAATTTGATCGTTATGAGCCAATCCAAAATCATTGTAGAACGAACCAATTATTAGTTCCCAACCATGAGTCGAGTGAAATCCAATCCATAAATCAGTAACTAAAAGAATCGAAAAAGCTTTTATTGTGTCACTTAAGTTATAGAGGAATTCCTGAACCCAAGAATTAAGAATGACAAGTTCCTCATTACCCAAAATAAAATAACCACTTAGAATAGCGAAAGAGATTATATTTGTCGAGAAATGCAAAATGATATGGAGATGATATTCATTGTGTGTTTTGACCAATTGTATCGTTTCCTTGTGTATTCCTATACGAAGTTTTTGTATATGTGTCTCCGGGTACTCCTTTATCATTTCGTCCAACAGAAAGAGTTCTTCTAATTCTATGAATCTTTCTAGAACGTTTTTCTCTTGAATGATATTCAAGAGAGTTTTGGATTGCCCGGTATTCCACCAATTTGTAACCCAAAGTTCCAGACATTTATTAAATGAGAGAGAAACCCACCAGGGCAAAAATACTATAGATACAAGATATGGGAAAGAAGGCAATGCTTTCTTTTTTTTCATTTTTTATCTGTGAATTGAATCGTTAATGAACCTGCTTCATTCGTTGACTCTATATGATATTTCTCTGAAGCACGAGTTCTATAACAAGGTATTGAACCTATGGGTCTATTCATTCCAATTTTTGTGTCAAAATTGAGTTTAGTTCTTGGATCTAGAAGGAATATAGAAATGGGATAAGGGTTCGCCCTTTTCGGATAAAAAAGAAAAATCAATATTATTCCTAGATATCTCAATTGGGCAAATTTGAATGGGCAAATTCGAAGCAATTTCATCTTCATTTGTTCCTTTCTATGAATACTCGAAAACCCACTTAAAATAACGAATCGTATTTAGAAACGAAAACCCCCCTCAGTTAATTATTTCGAAATGTTTCACCGCCTAGCCACAACCAAGGAAAAAAGGTATCATCAAAATTTTGGGCCTAAAAAGATGAGATGAATTCCGTATTACGAAATAAATGTTCGGATATATTTGATGAATCCCTACTTATTATATTAGCCTTAGATTAGCCTTTTTTCTAGTAGAAATTTTCTAGTAGAAAAGAATTGAGTTGGGATCCATACGCATACGAAATACTTTTGGTATACAAATGGTATACAAAAATTTCTTCTTTTCTTAATTTTCTTCTTTATTATAGTATAGTTTATTATAGTTATTCCATATACGCCCTCCTGCTTTTTTGGTTTATTCTATGGGAGTCGCCACGACAAAGGAAGGAGGAAATAGAATAATCTAACATGTTTTGTTCAAATGAACATTCCAAAAAGACTTCAATTATATTAAAAAGGGAATTAGCAAGTTCCTTCCCCCATGCCGAGAAAACATTTATTCTTTATTGTGTTCAATTCATTTCAAAATACTTCAATTGGTACGCCCAAGAAATAGGCCAATTCGGCAGCTTTTTGTTCAATTTCTCGTGGAGTAAAATTCTCATCAGTACGAGTCAAGGGAATGGCCCCTTGACCTCTGATTTCCATATAAAGGACACGACGAGGATAAAGACCCTCTTTAACCTCAATTCTGATTGATTGGATATCTCTCATAAGGAAGCGAAGGAAGATGCGACGATTTATTCCAGGAAATCCCCAACGAAAAATGCACACAATTCCTTCTTTTCTATCGAATCGGTCATAACCACTACCTACATTCCACAAAATTGTGCACCACAAATAGGAGCTAACGAACAGACCTGCGATCCCGTAAAAAGACATCACGATTCCTTGTGGAAAAAAAATAATTTGCTGAGATGGAAATATGGATATCAGATTCCTACCAAGATAACTGGAAGTTCCAACCGCTAAGAATCCTAGTGAACCTAAAAAAAGGATACAGGCCCAGCAAAAATTACTTGTTTTTCGAGACCCCCTTATAAGTTCTATCCATATATGTTCTGATCGCCAATTCATACTATACTAGATCCAGTTGCATTCGATTGGAATTGAGAGAATAACCCAAATTTGACTTTACCTTTCTTGATCCCGAAGTAACTTTCATCAACTAGCACTATTCTGATGTGGAGTAATTGGTTAGATACATTGACTTTCTATTAAAAATATTTACTGATCCGTTTTTAACCAGCTATATATATATATATATATACATGCATTTATGCAGATAGCATGTATCCGCATACATAACAGTTCTTTCATTTGTGTGTGGAAAGAGCCACATATCGTACCATATTGCACTAAAAAAATATCTGTATTATGATACAGTGTTGAAATAAATTGATAGGATTTGGTCCCATTGGATCTAGACAATCTTATTTTTTTGGACATGAAGAGATAAAGAAGCCATTGCAATTGCCGGAAATACTAGGCCCACTAAAGGCACAAAAATAGAGGGTAAGTTGAGATCTGTCATAGAATGGGTGCCTCGATTTAATATTTGTATCTATATATTTGTATCTATTAGAAAGATATCTTATGATATGATAAGTATATCTATTATAAGTAATATTAGGTAATATTGACTATTGTATTTTATATAATATTATACTACTAAGTATATATAAACAATTAAGTATATATAAATATATAATTTATAAATAATATATTTATATTAAAATAGAAATTTTAAATATAAAAATAATATTAAAATATTAAATTTTAATAAAAAAAAGGATAGATAATAAGTGCAAAAATGTAGAACTAAATTAAGTGTACCTATTCATCTTTCTACACGAATATAAATAGGGTAATCTTCTTTTACAAATTTTATTATTCTTCTTCTCCCATCCTTATGTTCTTTCTATCTTTCTTTCTAATCTAATAAGGAGCTTTTTATTTAAAAGGAGTTTTCTTATGAAAATTAAGTTCATTATGAATTTGCGACTCTAAATAATAGGATCCAACAAACAGGGATTCATAGTAAAAATGCGATAGATGTAGAAATTTTTTTATTTCATTTCCATATTTGATATTTCTTTTTATTTTGATATTTTTTTTTTCATTATTGTCTATCTTAATTAATGCGTAAGATAGCCAGATAAAATTCTTTTTATTTCCCCAAATTCGAATTCCTCGGAAAGATAAATTCACTTTTTTATTTTATCCTGTTGATAGAGGTTCATAATACCTAATCATGAATAGGGGTAAGATAAAAAATAGATCTGGATCCGGAAGAAAAAAAAAATTATCCGAAACTTCTGACTCTTACTAGAAAGTGTAACTTATATCACCAAAGAACATTTTTCTTAGTTTTTTTTTATTATGATGAACTAAATACTTGTTCGCTACAAACAAAATAACTGAATCTAGTGCTATACTTTAATTTTTTGAATTTTGATTCAAGGGAAAGAAACCATGGAGCTGAAATAACTCACTTAGAACACCTTTTAAAGGATTACGTGGTACGATTGGGTCGAATAAGCCTTTATGGAATAAATACTCAGCCGCTTGTGAACCATCGGGTACTGTCTTATTCAATGTTTGTTCAATTACTCTTTTACCCGCAAATGCAATGTACGCATTAGGTTCAGCAATAATGATATCTCCCAACATACCAAAACTGGCTGTTACTCCACCGGTTGTAGGAGATGTAAGGACTGGTACATAGAATAACTTTTTAGTGGATTGGTAATCATATGAAGCAGAAGATATTTTAGCCATTTGCATCAAGCTCAAACTTCCTTCTTGCATGCGTGCTCCTCCAGAAGCACACACAATAATGACAGGTAGAGATCGATTAGTAGCATACTCAATCAAACGAGTGATTTTCTCACCTACTACAGATCCCATACTACCTCCCATGAACTGAAAATCCATAACCCCAATTGCTGTGGGAATACCGTTTAGTTGACCTATGCCTGTTTGAACAGCTTCAGTTAAACCTGTCTTTCTTTGATAAGAATCGATACGATCTTTATAAGGTTCCTCTTCTGAATGAAATTGAATGGGGTCCATAGAAACCATATCTTCATCCATAGGATCCCAAGTGCCCGAATCAATCGAAAGTTCGATTCTATCTGAACTACTCATTTTCAAATGATATCCACACTGTTCACAAATATTCATTTTTGACCTAAGAAGTTTTTTATAATTTAATCCATAACAATTTTCGCATTGAACCCATAAATGTCTGTATTTTTTATTTATATCGAAATCATTAGATCTTCCTCTTATATTGAAATCACTGCCATTATTACGAGTTCTTATACTAAAACTTCCACTTTCACTACCACTTACATTTTCAGTACAAATGAAACTATAAATGTAACTGTCACTGTAATTGTCAGTACCACCTGAAATGGAACTATTAATACTGACTTCAAAA